AATGAATTGCCTGATAAAAAGGGTTACCTTGATAGGGTAAATCATGTAATAATATTACATTCATTATTAATTATATTTAATAGAATTAAACTATTTCTAAAAGTATCAAAAACTTTTGTGCATCGTACACCAAAATATACTTAAGTATAAAAAGATAAGCTAATTAAGCTACTGGGCTCATACCCCATTTATAAAGGTTCTAATCCTTTTCTTTTTAATTTTTAATAATTCATCAAAAATTATATTTTTCGGAATCTTGATAATAGGAACTTTAATTTCTATTTCTGCTAATTCATGGTTAGGAGCTTGAATAGGTTTAGAAATTAATTTATTAGCTTTTATCCCCCTAATAAGAGATAATAAATTAATATCAACAGAAGCCTCATTAAAGTATTTTTTAACTCAAGCATTAGCATCTTCAGTATTTTTATTCGCAGTAATTTTATTTTTACTTAATTCAAGTAAAAGTAATTCAAATTACTTTATGGAAATAATAATTTTTTCATCTCTTTTATTAAAAAGAGGATCAGCTCCTTTCCATTTTTGATTCCCTAACGTAATAGAAGGATTATCTTGACTAAATGCATTAATTTTAATAACTTGACAAAAAATTGCTCCTTTAATATTAATTTCTTACATTATTTTTAAGCCATTAATCATTACAAGAATTATTCTTTCAAGTTTAATTGGTGCATTAGGAGGATTAAATCAAACTTCATTACGAAAGTTAATAGCTTACTCATCAATTAATCATCTAGGATGAATACTAGCAGCTATGTATAATAGTAATTTATTATGAATAACATATTTTATATTTTATACATTTTTAACATTTTGTATAATTTTTATATTCAATATGTTTAAAACTTCACATATTAATCAACTATTTTCTTTATTCTTTCATTCAAAAGTTATAAAGTTCTTTTTATTTTTTAATTTATTATCTTTAGGAGGATTACCTCCATTTTTAGGATTTTTCCCAAAATGAATTGTTATTCAATCATTAACTATAAATAATCAATTATTCTTATTAACATTTATGGTTTTAATAACTTTAATTACATTATATTTTTATTTACGATTATGTTATAGAGCATTTATATTAAATTATTATGAAAATAACTGATTAACTGCTTCTATTTACAAATCATCGTATATAAAAATTTTTATAATTTATTCTTTTTTTTCTTCATTTGGGTTATTCCTAATTTCTTCATTATATTTTTTATTTTAAGGCTTTAAGTTAAATAAACTAATAGCCTTCAAAGCTATAAATATAAGAATAATCTTTTAAGCCTTAGTAAATTTATTACTCCTTTAGAATTGCAGTCTAATGTCATTATTGACTATAAAGCCAATATATATATATATATATATATATAATTATTGATTAAAGAGAATAAATTCCCATAAATAGATTTACAGTCTATTGCCTAAACTTCAGCCATTTAATCGCGACAATGGTTATTTTCTACTAATCATAAAGATATTGGTACTTTATATTTCATTTTCGGAGCTTGATCCGGAATAGTAGGAACTTCTTTAAGTATTTTAATTCGAGCTGAATTAGGACATCCTGGAGCATTAATTGGTGATGACCAAATTTATAATGTAATTGTTACAGCTCATGCTTTTATTATAATTTTCTTTATAGTAATACCAATTATAATTGGTGGATTTGGAAATTGACTAGTTCCTTTAATATTAGGAGCTCCAGATATAGCTTTCCCACGATTAAATAATATAAGTTTCTGACTTCTACCTCCTGCTTTAACTTTATTATTAGTAAGTAGTATAGTAGAAAATGGAGCTGGAACAGGATGAACTGTTTATCCACCTTTATCATCTAATATTGCTCACGGTGGGGCTTCAGTTGATTTAGCTATTTTCTCTTTACACTTAGCAGGAATTTCTTCAATTTTAGGGGCTGTAAATTTTATTACAACTGTAATTAATATACGATCTACAGGAATTACATTTGACCGAATACCTTTATTTGTATGATCTGTAGTTATTACTGCTCTATTATTATTATTATCTTTACCAGTATTAGCTGGAGCTATTACTATATTATTAACTGATCGAAATTTAAATACTTCATTCTTTGATCCAGCAGGAGGTGGAGATCCTATTTTATATCAACATTTATTTTGATTCTTTGGACATCCAGAAGTTTATATTTTAATTTTACCTGGATTCGGAATAATTTCTCATATTATTAGTCAAGAATCAGGTAAAAAGGAAACTTTCGGTTCTTTAGGAATAATTTATGCTATACTAGCTATTGGTTTATTAGGATTTATTGTATGAGCTCATCATATATTTACAGTTGGAATAGACGTAGATACTCGAGCTTACTTTACATCTGCAACAATAATTATTGCTGTACCAACTGGAATTAAAATTTTCAGTTGATTAGCAACTCTTTACGGAACTCAATTAAATTACTCACCAGCTACTTTATGAGCATTAGGATTTGTATTCTTATTTACTGTAGGAGGATTAACTGGAGTTGTTTTAGCTAACTCTTCAATTGATATTATTCTACACGATACATATTATGTAGTTGCTCACTTCCACTATGTACTATCTATAGGAGCTGTATTTGCTATTATAGCAGGATTTGTTCACTGATTCCCTTTATTTACAGGATTAACATTAAATAGCAAGCTTTTAAAGAGTCAATTTGCTATTATATTTATTGGAGTAAATATAACATTCTTCCCTCAACATTTCTTAGGATTAGCCGGAATACCTCGACGATATTCTGATTATCCAGATGCTTACACAGCATGAAATGTAATCTCTACAATTGGTTCAACAATTTCATTATTAGGAATTTTATTCTTCTTTTTCATTATTTGAGAAAGTTTAGTATCTCAACGACGAGTTTTATTCCCTGTTCAACTAAATTCTTCAATTGAATGATTACAAAATACTCCACCAGCTGAACACAGCTATAGTGAATTACCTTTATTAACTAACTTCTAATATGGCAGATTAGTGCAATGGATTTAAGCTCCATATATAAAGTATTTTACTTTTATTAGAAAATAAATGTCAACATGAGCAAGTTTAGGTTTACAAGATAGTTCTTCTCCATTAATAGAACAATTAATCTTTTTTCATGACCATGCACTTTTAATTTTAGTAATAATTACTGTTCTAGTAGGTTATTTAATATTTATATTATTTTTTAATAAGTATGTAAATCGATATTTACTTCACGGACAAACTATTGAAATTATTTGAACAATTTTACCCGCAATTATTTTATTATTTATTGCTTTCCCTTCTTTACGACTTTTATATTTATTAGATGAAATTAATGAACCTTCTATTACTTTAAAGGCAATTGGTCATCAATGATATTGAAGTTACGAATATTCAGATTTTGCTAATATTGAATTTGATTCTTACATAATTCCTACTAATGAATTACCAGTAGACGGTTTTCGTCTTCTAGATGTTGATAATCGAGTAGTTTTACCTATAAATTCACAAATTCGAATTTTAGTAACAGCAGCTGATGTAATTCACTCATGAACTATTCCAGCTTTAGGAGTTAAGGTAGATGGTACACCTGGTCGATTAAATCAAACTAACTTTTTAATTAATCGACCTGGTTTATTTTATGGACAATGTTCAGAAATTTGTGGAGCTAATCATAGTTTTATACCAATTGTAATTGAAAGTATTCCAGTAAATTACTTTATCAAATGAATTTCTAATAATAGTAAACTCTTCATTAGATGACTGAAAGCAAGTACTGGTCTCTTAAACCATTCTATAGTAAATTAGCGCTTACTTCTAATGAAAAAATTAGTTAAATATATAACATTAGTTTGTCAAACTAAAATTATCAATTTATTGATATTTTTTAATTCCTCAAATAGCACCTATTGGTTGATTAAGCTTATTTATTATTTTTTCAATTGCTTTTGTAATTTTTAATGTAATAAATTATTATTCATATATTCCTCCTATACCTAAATCTAATTTAATTAACAAAACCGAATCAACAAATTCACTTAATTGAAAATGATAACAAATTTATTCTCAGTATTTGACCCTTCTTCAAGTATTTTTAATTTATCATTAAATTGACTAAGTACATTTTTAGGTATTTTAATAATTCCTTCAATATATTGATTAATACCTTCTCGATATCATATTTTCTGAAATAATATTTTATTAACTCTTCACAAAGAATTCAAAACTCTATTAGGTCCTATAGGAGCAAATGGATCTACTTTTATTTTCGTTTCATTATTTTCTATAATTTTATTTAATAATTTTATAGGATTATTCCCTTACATTTTCACTAGTACAAGTCATCTAACATTAACATTAACTTTAGCCCTTCCTCTATGATTATGTTTTATGTTATTTGGATGAATTAATAATACACAACATATATTTGCTCATTTAGTTCCTCAAGGAACTCCAGCAGTTTTAATACCTTTTATAGTATGTATTGAAACTATTAGAAATGTAATTCGACCAGGAACTTTAGCTGTACGATTAACAGCAAATATGATTGCTGGACATTTATTATTAACTTTATTAGGAAATACAGGACCTTCTATATCAACAGTATTATTAAGTCTATTAATTATTACACAAATTGCATTATTAGTACTAGAATCAGCTGTTGCTATAATTCAATCTTATGTATTTGCCGTTCTTAGTACTTTATATTCTAGAGAAGTAAATTAATGTCAACTCACTCAAATCACCCATTCCATTTAGTAGACTATAGTCCATGACCATTAACAGCTTCTATTGGAGCTATAACAACTGTTGCAGGTATAGTAAAGTGATTTCATCAATATGATACATCACTATTCTTCTTAGGAAATATTATTACTATTTTAACTGTTTATCAATGATGACGAGATGTTTCACGAGAAGGAACATTTCAAGGACTTCATACTGATGCAGTAACTACAGGTTTACGATGAGGAATAATTTTATTTATTCTTTCTGAAGTTTTATTCTTCGTTTCATTTTTTTGAGCTTTCTTTCATAGTAGTTTATCTCCATCAATTGAATTAGGAGCTATATGACCTCCAATAGGAATTACTCCTTTTAATCCATTCCAAATTCCTTTATTAAATACAGTAATTTTATTAACTTCAGGAATTACTGTAACTTGAGCTCATCATAGTTTAATGGAAGGAAATCATTCACAAACTACTCAAGGTTTATTTTTTACAGTAATCTTAGGAGTATATTTTACAATTTTACAGGCTTATGAATATATTGAAGCTCCATTTACAATTGCAGATTCTGTTTATGGTTCAACATTCTTTATAGCAACAGGATTCCATGGAATCCATGTTCTAATTGGAACAACTTTCCTTTTAGTATGTTTAATTCGACACTTAAATAATCATTTCTCTAAGAATCATCACTTCGGATTTGAAGCCGCTGCTTGATATTGACATTTCGTTGATATTGTTTGATTATTTCTTTATGTTTCAATTTATTGATGAGGAGGATAATTAATTATCTATATAGTATAAAAAGTATATTTGACTTCCAATCATATGGTCTATTATTAATAGTATAGATAATTTTATCAATTTTAACAATTAGTTCAATTATTATATTAATTTCAATTGTAGTAATATTACTAGCTTCAATTCTTTCAAAAAAAACTTTAGTAGATCGGGAAAAAGCATCACCATTCGAATGTGGATTTGATCCAAAATCATCATCTCGTCTACCATTTTCTCTACGATTTTTTTTAATTACAATTATTTTTTTAATTTTTGATGTAGAAATTGCACTAATTTTACCAATTATCTTAATTATTAAATTCTCTAATTTAATAATATGAACAATTACATCAATCATCTTTATTTTAATTTTATTATTAGGATTATATCATGAATGAAATCAAGGTATATTAAACTGATCAAACTAATATTATAATAGGGTTGTAGTTAAGTATAACATTTGATTTGCATTCAAAAAGTATTGAATTATTCAATCTACCTTGAATATGAAGCGATATATTGCAATTAGTTTCGACCTAATCTTAGGTAAATTTTACCCTTATTCTTTAATTGAAGCCAAAAAGAGGCTTATCACTGTTAATGATAGAACTGAGATCAATACTCCAATTAAAGAAGTATGATGTTCAAGTAAAAGCTGCTAACTTTTTTCTTTTAATGGTTAAATTCCATTTATACTTCTAGTTTATATAGTTTAAGTTAAAACATTACATTTTCATTGTAAAATTAAAATTTTTTATTTTTATAAATTACTAAAATTAATTCATTATATTCAAAGATTAAATTAATCTCCCTAACATCTTCAGTGTCATACTCTAAATATAAGCTATTTGAATAAAAACAAATTATATATATATATAAAATTACAATTCAAAAAATAAAACTTAATAAATAAATCTTTAAATTATTATTTTGTAATATTTGATTTAATTGAGAATTCTTTACTAAATTATAATAAAGTTGTTGTCCCCCAAAATATTCAGATCATCCTTGATCAAATGATTTAACTACCAACTTACCTACAATTAATGAATAATTAATAATACCATAAGTAGAAATATAAGGTATAAATCACATTGAACCTAAAAAATATGAAGAATGATAATTATTTAAAGCCTTATTAAAAAAGAAAAGAGATACATTAGAAATTATATAACCTCTTACCCCTCCAACAATACAAACAAATAATGTTAATAACTTTAAATAAAAAGGAAGTACTACTACTACAGGAGTTGGAAAAATTAATCAACTTAACATACTTCCTCCAAAAATTCTTAAAATTAATAATCCTATCATACTCTTTAACATAACTCAACCTTCATCATTTAATATATTTAAAGATGAAAAATTTGAATCACCAGTTATTGTATAATAAACTAAACGAAAAGAGTAACATACAGTTAAACCTGTAGAAAAAAAGTATAAAAAAAATGAAAATATATTAATATAAGATAATGATACTGTTTCCAAAATTAAATCCTTTGAGTAAAATCCTGCTAAAAATGGTATACCACATAAAGCTAAATTAGCAACATTAAAACAAGAAGAAGTCAAAGGCATTATTAATCTTAATCTTCCTATTAAACGAATATCCTGACAATTATTTATATTATGAATAATAGCTCCAGCACACATAAACAATAAAGCCTTAAATAAAGCATGAGTTAATAAATGAAAAAAAGCTAATTTATAATAACCTATTGATAAAATTCTTATTATTAAACCTAATTGACTTAAAGTAGATAAAGCAATAATCTTCTTTAAATCAAATTCATAATTAGCTCCTAATCCAGCTATAAATATTGTTAACCCAGATAATAATAATAATAAATTTCCTATTCATGAATCTCTTAATAAAATATTAAATCGAATTAACAAATAAACCCCTGCAGTTACCAAAGTAGAAGAATGAACTAATGCTGAAACAGGAGTCGGAGCTGCTATAGCAGCTGGTAATCATGAAGAAAAAGGAATTTGAGCTCTCTTTGTTATAGCAGCTAATATAACTAATCTACCTACAATTATTATCTCAAAATCATTCTTCATTACTTCTAAATAAAAAATATAGTTTCAACTCCCATAATTTAATATTCATGCAATAGCTAATAATAAAGCAACATCTCCAATTCGATTAGATAAAGCAGTTAACATACCAGCATTATAAGATTTAACATTTTGAAAATAAATTACTAAACAATAAGAAACTAATCCTAATCCATCTCATCCTAATAAAATTCTAATTAAATTAGGACTAATAATTAATAACATTATTGATATAACAAATATTAATACCAATATAATAAATCGATTAATCTTATAATCACTTTCTATATATTCCTTTCTATAAAAAATAACTAAAGAAGAAATTATTAAAACAAATGATATAAAAATTAAACTTATTCAATCCAATAATAAAGTTATTACAATATTTATAGAATTTAAAGAAACAACTTCTCATTCAATAAAAATTCTATAATCATTTATAATAAAAATTATTCCTATTAAAAAAGATGATAGTCTAAAAAAAAATAAGCTTACAAATCTAATTGTACAAATTGATAAATATTTCACGGTTTAAAAAGAAAAACTCTTATCATTGACACCACAAATCAATATTTTTTTTAAACTATTTAAACATAATCATAATATACATATATCTCCCTTTAAAATTAATAAATTTAAAGGAAATCAATGTAAAAATAAAAGTAAAAATTCTCGAACTGATCCTCCTCTAAATGAATATGCTCCAGAAAAAATCTTTCCATGTTGACTATAAGCATATAAATATAAGGTATAAGCAGCTCTAAAAAATGATAATAAAGATAATATTAATATAGAAACTCAAGATCATCTAACAATTCTATTAATCAAAGAAATTTCTCCTAATAAATTTAATGTAGGAGGAGCAGCTATATTAGCTGATCTTAATAAAAATCATCATAATGCTATTGATGGTATAAAATTTAATAATCCCTTATTAATTAATAAACTTCGACTTCCCAATCGTTCATAAGAAATATTAGCTAAACAAAATAATCCAGAAGAACATAATCCATGAGCAATTATTAATGTATAAGAACCACAAATTCCTATATAAGTTAAAGTTATTAACCCAGCTAATACAATTCCCATGTGAGCAACTGATGAATAAGCAATTAATGCCTTCAAATCTGTTTGCCGTAAACAAATTAATCTAACTAATACTCCTCCTACTAATCTAATTCTAATTCAAATAAAATTAAATTTCAATCCTATTAATTGTAAAAAAGGAAAAACTCGTAATAAACCATAACCACCTAACTTCAACATAATTCCAGCTAAAATCATTGAACCAGAAACAGGAGCTTCTACATGAGCCTTAGGTAATCACAAATGAACTAAAAATATTGGTATTTTTACTAAAAAAGCTATTACTAAAGAAAAATAAAGAATTTCATAATTAAATATATAATTATTTAATAAATAAAAATTTAAAGTACCAGTAACCTTATATAAATAAAAAATACCGATTAATATAGGCAAAGAAACTAACAAAGTATAAAATAATAAATATACTCCAGCTTGCAACCGTTCAGGTTGATAACCTCATCCTAAAATTAAAAATAAAGTAGGAATTAGTCTTCTTTCAAAAAATAAATAAAATATGAATAAACTTATTCTTCTAAAAGTTAAAACTAACAAAACTAATAATAAAATAATATTTAATAAAAATAAATTAGTATAATTTCTATACTTATAAATTGATTCACTAGCCATTAATATTAAAGAAACAATTCATAAACTTAACAAAATTAATCCATAAGAAATTATATCACATCCAAAATAATATGAAATTGATATAAAATAATTTCTATATATATTTATCAAAATAAAAATAAAACTTAATAAAAATAAAAAACTTTGAACCATTCAATATGTATTATATATTAAACATAACGGAAATAAAAATAAAATTCTAATAATAATCTTTAACATTGTAAAACATTAAATCTTTGAAAATAATCATTTCCATGTGTACGAATTATTGAAACCAAAATTGAAAGTCCAAGTGCACCTTCACAAACTCTAAATGTTAAAAATATTATACTAAAAAAATTTTCATAATTTAATATATTTAAATAAATAAATAATAAAAGAAATAATCTTAATACAATATATTCTAATCTTAATAATATTGACAATAAATGTTTACGATTAGAAACAAAAGTAAATACTCCTATAATAAATAAAATACTTGGTAAGCTTCAATTTAAAATTGCTATCATTAGTTTTAATAGTTTAATAAAAACATTGGTCTTGTAAATCAAAAATAAGATTATTTCTTTTAAAACTTCAAGAGAAAAGAAATTTCTTTATCATTAATCCCCAAAATTAATATTTTACTTAAACTACCTCTTGATATTATACAATGAATTTTATTATCATTACTATTTATTTTTAATTTTATTTTTATAAATATAAAGCATCCACTTGCTATAGGATTAACACTATTAATTCAAACAACTTTAGTTTGTTTAACTTCAGGATTAATAACTAAAACATTCTGATTTTCATATATCCTTTTTTTAGTATTCTTAGGTGGTATACTAGTTCTATTCATTTATGTAACTTCTTTAGCATCAAACGAAATATTCACCTTCTCAATTAAATTATTATTAGTTTCTGTATCAATTTTCTTTTTCAGAATTATTACATTATATTTTATAGATAAAAATCTATTACTTCAATACCAAAATTTGGAAGTAAAATCAATCTATGAAATAAATTCTTATTTAATAGAAAATTCATTATCTCTTAATAAATTATACAACTATCCAACTAATTTATTAACAATCTTATTAATAAATTATCTACTAATTACATTAATTGCAGTTGTAAAAATTACAAAATTATTTAAGGGACCTCTTCGACCAATATTTAACTAATGAATAAACCTTTACGAGTTAAACACCCAATTTTTAGAATCGCTAATAGTGCTTTAGTAGATTTACCAGCCCCTAGAAACATTTCTGCATGATGAAATTTCGGATCATTATTATTCTTATGTTTAATGATTCAAATTTTAACTGGATTATTTTTAGCTATACATTATACAGCAGATATTAACTTAGCTTTCAATAGAGTAAATCATATTTGCCGAGACGTTAATTATGGTTGATTATTACGAACTATACATGCTAATGGTGCATCATTCTTTTTTATTTGCATTTACTTACATGTAGGACGAGGAATTTATTATGGATCTTATTTATTTACTCCAACATGATTAGTAGGAGTTATCATTTTATTTTTAGTAATAGGAACAGCTTTCATAGGATATGTATTACCATGAGGTCAAATATCATTCTGAGGAGCAACAGTAATTACTAATTTATTATCAGCAATTCCTTATTTAGGAATTGATTTAGTACAATGAGTATGAGGAGGATTCGCTGTTGATAATGCTACATTAACTCGATTCTTCACTTTCCATTTTATTTTACCATTTATTGTACTAGCAGCAACTCTTATTCATATTTTATTCCTTCATGAAACAGGATCAAATAATCCTATAGGATTAAATTCTAATATTGATAAAATTCCATTCCATCCTTATTTCACTTATAAGGATATTGTAGGATTTATTGTTATAACAATAATTTTAATTTTATTAGTTCTTATTAATCCTTATCTACTTGGAGATCCAGACAATTTTATTCCTGCAAACCCTCTTGTTACTCCAGTTCATATTCAACCTGAATGATATTTCTTATTTGCTTATGCTATTCTACGATCTATTCCTAATAAATTAGGAGGAGTAATTGCTTTAGTATTATCTATTGCAATTTTAGCTATTTTACCATTCTACCACTTAAGTAAATTCCGAGGAATTCAATTCTATCCTATTAATCAAATTTATTTTTGAGTAATAGTAGTTACTGTTATCTTATTAACATGAATTGGAGCTCGACCTGTTGAAGAACCTTATGTTTTAGTAGGACAAATTTTAACTGTAGTTTACTTTTCATATTTCATATTTAATCCTTTAATTGTTAAATGATGAGATAATTTATTAAATTAGTTAATGAGCTTGAAATAAGCATATGTTTTGAAAACATAAGATAGAAATCAAATTTTCTATTAACTTTACTAAAAATTATTCATTAAATCAAATATATTAAGAAAATTTTAAACCCCACAAAAAATAATAAAAAATTTAATGAAAATGGTAAAAAGCTCTTTCAAGCTAAATATATTAATTTATCATAACGGAACCGAGGTAAAGTACCCCGAACTCAAATAAATATAAAAGAAACAAAAGTTAACTTAATATAAAAGAAAAAAGAAAATACATCACTCCCCAAAAATATTACACAAAATAATATTCTTATAAATAAAATACTTGCATATTCAGCTAAAAAAATTAATGCAAAACCTCCTCTTCTATATTCTACGTTAAATCCTGAAACTAATTCTGATTCACCTTCAGCAAAATCAAATGGAGTTCGATTAGTTTCCGCTAAAGAAATTCTAAATCAAACTAAAGCTATAGGAAATATAATAAATAAAAATCAAATAAATATTTGATACTTATAAAATATTAATATATTATACCCTCCAATTAAAAAAACAAAGCTTAATAATACTAAAGCCAATCTAACTTCATAAGAAATTGTTTGAGCAACAGCCCGTAAACCTCCTAATAAAGCATAATTAGAATTAGATGATCATCCAGCAATTATTACTGTATAAACACCTAAACTTGTACAACATAAAAAAAATAATAAACCTAAATTAAAAGAAAATAACTTTACAAATATAGGTATACACATTCAAACTAATAAAGATAAAAATAACGAAAAAATAGGAGAAAAATAATAAGAAATATAATTAGACAACAAAGGATAAGTTTGTTCCTTAGTAAATAACTTAATTGCATCACAAAAAGGTTGAGGAATACCAGCAATTCCAACCTTATTAGGTCCCTTTCGAATTTGAATATATCCTAAAACCTTTCGTTCTAAAAGTGTTAAAAAAGCTACTCTTACTAATACAAAAATAATTAATAATAATCTTCCAATAATAAATAAAATATTTTCTATAAAAAACAAGTACTATTTGTGATATAAATCACATACATAAATTCTAAATTTATTGCACTAATCTGCCAAAATAGTTTATTTATATTAATTATATTCAATATACAAATAATAATTTATCAAATATTAGGTCCTTTCGTACTGAAATATTTTAATTTTTTAAAGATAGAAACCAACCTGGCTTACGCCGGTTTGAACTCAGATCATGTAAGAATTTAAAAGTCGAACAGACTTAAAATTTAAGCGGCTACACCTAAAATTATATCTTAATCCAACATCGAGGTCGCAATCTTTTTTATCGATATGAACTCTCCAAAAAAATTACGCTGTTATCCCTAAAGTAACTTATTTTTTTAATCGTTAATAACGGATCAATTATTCATAAATTAATGATTTAAACAATTAAAAGTTTATTAAATTTTAATATCACCCCAATAAAATATTATCAAATATTATAACAAAAATCATCTATAAAATTATAATATTCTAAATATAAAGATTTATAGGGTCTTCTCGTCTTTTAAATATATTTTAGCTTTTTGACTAAAAAATAAAATTCTATTATAAATTTTTATGAAACAGTTAATATCTCGTCCAACCATTCATACCAGCCTTCAATTAAAAGACTAATGATTATGCTACCTTTGCACAGTTAGTATACTGCGGCCATTTAAAATTATTCAGTGGGCAGGCTAGACTTTAAAAAAAATTCAAAAAGACATGTTTTTGTTAAACAGGCGAACATTATTTTTGCCGAGTTCTTTATAAAAACTTTTCATTTATATTTATTTATACATATTAATATACTAATTTTATCATTATTTATTTATTTTTATAATTAAAATAAATATTTCAATAAAAACTTAAAATTTTAATAAATAATATTTATTATAAAATAAATTATAACACTTTTATTAATAATAGCTATTTCTAAGCTTATATTTATTAATTTATTTATTTATTTTTAAAAATTTATTTTACAGCTTATCCCATAAAATATTAAAATTAAATATTTATTTAATTAATTTATTTAATTAAATAATATAAAATTTCTAAATTAAATTTATTTCTTGAAAAACTAGATACCTTTAAAAACGAATAACATTTCATTTCTAATATATTATTAAAAATAATTTTGCCACATTAACTTTTATAATATATTAACTCTTTTAAAATCGAGAAAATTATAATAAATAATTTTTATTTGATAAACCCTGATACACAAGGTACAATAAATTAAATTTTCTTTTACTATAAAAATTTTTCAAATTATTTCAATTTTCTTTCACAATACTATTACACTATAATTAATATTATTTTTTCTTTATTAAATACTAAAACAATTCTTTTTATAATTATTTTTAATAATTTAATATATAAACAAAAATAATTAATAAATAAAATCTATTCAATTTATATTGATTTGCACAAAAATCTTTTCAATGTAAATGAAATGCTTTACTAATTAAGCTTTAAATTGCATTCTAGGTACACTTTCCAGTACATCTACTATGTTACGACTTATCTTACCTTAGTAGTAAGAGTGACGGGCGATGTGTGCATATTTTAGAGCTAAAATCAAATTATTAATCTTTATAATTTTACTATCAAATCCACCTTCAATAAACATTTCACATTTATATTCATATAAATAATTTTATTGTAACCCATTTCTACTTAAATATTAGCTACACCTTGATCTGATATATTTTCTTTTTAGAAATTTTGAAAATTAACATTCTTATAAAATATTCTAATAACGACGGTATATAAACTGATTACAAACTTAAGTAAGGTCCATCGTGGATTATCGATTACAGAACAGGTTCCTCTGAATAGACTAAAATACCGCCAAATTTTTTAAGTTTCAAGAACATAACTACTACTACCTTAGTTTTTTTATTTACATTTTAAATAATAGGGTATCTAATCCTAGTTTATTACTAAAATTTTCAAGCTTCAATTATTTTATATAAAAAATTTATAAATTTAAAATTTCACCTAATAAATTTATTTTTATTTTATAAATAAACAATTTAACTTTAACTAAAAAAATTTATTTGCATTATTCGTATAACCGCGGCTGCTGGCACAAATTTAGCCAATACTCTTTAGTATTACTATTTCTAGGTTTCCCTAATTAATAATATTAATTACTGCGAATAAAATAAAATTTATTTATTATTAAAATAAATAAAAATTCACACAAAAATTTACATATAAATTAAACTAATAATAAATTTACAAGCCAAAATAAAACTTTATACAAAAAAATTAAAAATATTAACAAAATAAAACTTAAAATAATTTTAAATAAATAATAAAAATTAGTAGAGATAGCAATCCTACTTTTAATGAATTGCCTGATAAAAAGGGTTACCTTGATAGGGTAAATCATGTAATAATATTACATTCATTATTAATTATATTTAATAGAATTAAACTATTTCTAAATAATTATTAATTGGTAAATACTCCCGTATATATACTATATATACATATAATACCCCTATTGATATACATATATATATTATTTATAATATATTATATAAATTTTTTATAAAAATTTTATATAATATATTTAAATTAAAATAACAAAAATTAGTAACAAAATTTAAAAAAATTTAGAACTTTCCTTCATTTTTTTTTTTTTTTTTTTTTTTTTTTTATTATTTATTATTCATCTAAATAGGCCTCTCTAATTTTATATTGAAGCGTGCAAAAATTTATTTTTGGTCTATATACCAAATAAAGATTAATAGATATCTATTAATATATAAATATTTAATTAATTAATATATATCTATTAATTTAGAGAAAAAAAAAAATTTAAATCCAGTTAAGAAGATCATGTTACTAAAGCTTTATTAATAATGATTTATATAATAATTATGTAGAAATTGATTTTTTAAAAAAATTATTTATTAATGTATGTGAATTATATTTATAATTTTATATAAATAATTTATTAATTATTAAATATTTATTTATTTATTCACAATTTAATAAATTATAAATTTATGAATTAAATTATATATAAATATATATATATATATATATGCAATATTTAATTATCTAAACTTAATTTATTTTATAATAAAAATTTATTACTAATTTTTATTATTAAATATATTTTATAATAATATTTAAAAAATAAAATTATACAAAAAATATTACTATAAAATAAAAACAAAAAAAAAAAAAAAAAAAAAAGGTAGCAATCCTACTTTT